TCAATCGAATTTTTATTCAACCCTATGGAATTAGAATTGCTCATTTTTCATTTTTTTTTGAATTGAAAGGAATAGTTTGTAGTTTTTGTTCTATCGCGGAATAGAATGGCAAGCAAAAGAGGGCCCATTATTTCTCTTCTACAAATATCCAAATTTTTATGCCCAATATTCCATAGGCGGTTTGAACTGGATAGGAACAATGATCAATTTTAGCTCGAATGGTTTGTAGGGGAACCCTACCTTCTCTGATCCATTCGACACGTGCAATTTCTTTTCCGTCGATACGCCCTGCAATTTCCACTTGAATTCCTTTTGTGTCTGCTTGTTCAGTTAATTCAATAGCTTTTTTCATTGCCTTTCGAAACGAAACTCTATTCTTTAATTGTAGAGCTATATATTCTGCAAGAATATTAGGTTGTCCATAAGGCTTTGCAACTCTTGTAATAGCAATGTTAAGTCTACGGTTCACAGAATGAAACCCCTTTTGTACATTGATCTGTAATTCTTTGATTCCTCGTGTTTGGCCTTCTATTAACAAGTTTTGGAATCCAATATAGATTATGACCTGGATCAGGTCCATTTTTTTTTGAATCTCTATATATGCAATTCCAATTCCTTCGAAACTTGAGGATATTCTTATATTTTTTTGTAAATATATCTTGATACAATCCCGTATTTTTTCATCTTCCTGGAGACCTATGTAATAACTTTTTCGTTGTGCGAACCAAAGGGAACGATGACTTTGGCTTTCCCCAAGTCGGAAACCAAGTGGATTTATTTTTTGACCCATCTTTTTTTTCTCTCTCTATTTCTTTCTCTATATATCTTTCTATTATAGGATCTCTCCATACATTTTTTGTTTCTAAAAATAGATCCTGATCCGTTTTCTTTTTAGATCTATCCTTCAATACAATAATTATATGACAAGCGAGTCTTTCTATTGGATAACTACGTCCTCTAGCCTGGGGTTTGAACTTTTTCACGATAGTACCCCCATTGACTTCGGCTTTACTAATGACTGAATCAGCTTCATTGAAATTTTTATTGTGACTAGCATTTGCTGCTGCAGAATAAACAAGTTTAAAAATGGGATAAAATGCTCGATAAGGCATGAGTTCCAGTAACATAAGTGTTTTCTCATAGGAATGCTCACGAATCTGGTCAATGACTCTTCGTGCTTTGTGAGCAGACATAGATACATGTTGAGCTAAAGCTTGTACTTGTGTGCTCGAGCTCCTCTTCATCTTCTGCTTTTTCAAGGTCTTCTTCCACTTTCTCCACTTTGACATAAGGTTTACCTCCCACCAATGAACGATGAGCACCTATTTCACTTTTTTTTTTATTAAAGGAAAGATCTAGTATCGTTTCTCGCGTGTCCACGGAAAGTAAGAGTAGGTGCGAATTCTCCCAATTTGTGACCCACCATACGATCTGTTATATAAATAGGTATATGTGCCTTTCCATTATGAACGGCAATTGTATTGCCGATCATTGTGGGTATAATGGTAGATGCCCGGGACCAAGTTACTATTATCTCTTTTTCCTCTCTCATGTTGAGCTTCTCCATTTTTGCCAATAAATGATTATCTACAAAAGGATTTTTTTTTAATGAACGCGTCACGGTCGATTACTCCTTATTTAGTATTTTTTTTTGACTTAAGTTCTTTTCTCTATAAGAGGTAGAATAGAATAACCCGGTTGAAGCGTAATGATCATACGTCTGTAATGCATTGTATGTCCCATAATAGGTCCCATTCTTCTACCCTTTCCCGGGAGTCGATGACTCTTTATAGCTATGACTTTGACGCCAAAGAAGAGTTCGACCCAATGCTTTATTTCTGTCCTAGTTGATCCTGATTCGACATTAGAAGTATATTGATTGTTTCCCAATAACCGAATACTCTTTTCTGTAAAGACTGCATATTTGATTCCATCCATAAATCCACTTTCTTCCCCACGAGTTCCAGTATCGATAAGAATTCTAGTTCTTACTCTTCATATGTTATGGTTGGTATGAATATACCATACCAATTCGTTATGTATGGATGATGAGATTCCATTGATACTTAGCCTTATTGAATACTTCCGTCAATCTGCATCCAGCAGGAATTGAACCTACGAATTCGCCAATTATGAGTTGGGCGCTTTAACCATTCAGCCATGGATGCTTGGCGGGAGTCATTGTACATTGGGAATGACCCAATTCCCATTGAATTGGATTCCTTAGGAGGAATCAATGAGAGGACATCACTTCAAATCCTGGATCTTCGAATTGAGAGAGATCAAGAATTCTCACTATTTCTTAGATTCATGGACCAAATTCGATTCGGTGGGGTCTTTCACTCCCATTTTTTTCCACCAAGAGCGCTTTATGAGACTCTTTGACCCCCGAATTTGGACTGTCCTACTTTCACGTGATTCACAGGGTTCAACAAGCACTCGATATTTCACGATCAGGGGTGTAGTACTGCTTGTAGTAGTGTTCCTTATATATCGTACTAACAATCGAAATAGGGTCGAAAGAAAAAATCTCTATTTGATGGGGCTTCTTCCTATACCTATGAATTCCATTGGACCCAAAAATTATACATTGAAAGAGAAAGAATCTTTTTGGTCTTCCAATCTCAATAGGTTGATTGTTTCGCTCCTGTATCTTCCAAAAGGGAAAAAGATCTCTGAGAGTTGTTTCATGGATCCGAAAGAGAGTACTTGGGTTCTCCCAATAACTAAAAAGCGTATCATGCCTGAATCTAACTGGGGTTCGCGGCGGTGGAGGAACCAGATCGGAAAAAAGAGGGATTCTAGTTGTAAGATATCTAATGAAACCGTAGCTGGAATTGAGATCTCATTCAAAGAGAAAGATATCAAATATCTGGAGTTTCTTTTTGTATCCTATACGGATGATCCGATCCGCAAGGACCATGATTGGAAATTCTTTGATCGCCTTTCTCCGAGTAAGAAGCGAAACATAATCAACTTGAATTCGGGACAGCTATTCGAAATCTTAGTGAAACACTTGATTTGTTATCTCATGTCTGCTTTTCATGAAAAAAGACCAATTGAGGTGGAGGGTTTCTTCAAACAACAAGGAGCTGAGGCAACTATTCAATCAAACGATATTGAGCATGTTTCCCATCTCTTCTCGAGAAACAAGTGGGGTATTTTTTTGCAAAATTGTGCTCAATTTCATATGTGGCAATTCCGCCAAGATCTCTTCGTTAGTTGGGGGAAGAATCAGCACAAATCGGATTTTTTGAGGAACGTCTCGAGAGAGGATTTGATTTGGTTAGACAATGTGTGGTTGGTAAACAAGGATCGGTTTTTTAGCAAGGTACGGAATGTATCGTCAAATATTCAATATGATTCCACAAGATCTATTTTCTTTCAAGTAACGGATTCTAGCCAATTGAAAGGATCTTCTGATCAATCCAGAGATCCTTTCGATTCCATTAGGAATGAGGATTCGGAATATCACACATTGATTAATCAAACAGAGATTCAGCAACTAAAAGAAAGATCGATTCTTTTGGATCCTTCCTTTCTTCAAACGGAACGAACAGAGATAGAATCAGATCGATTCCCAAAATGCCTTTCTGGATATTCCTCAATGTCCCGGCTATTCACGGAACGTGAGAAGCAGATGAATAATCATCTGCTTCCGGAAGAAATCGAAGAATTTCTTGGGAATCCTACAAGATCAATTCGTTCTTTTTTCTCTGATAGATGGTCAGAACTTCATCTGGGTTCGAATCCTACTGAGAGGTCGACTAGAGATCAGAAATTGTTGAAGAAACAAGAAGGTGTTTCTTTTGTCCCTTCCAGGCGATCGGAAAATAAAGAAATAGTTGATATATTCAAGAGAATTACGTATTTACAAAATACCGTCTCAATTCATCCTATTTCATCAGATCCGGGATGTGATATGGTTCCGAAGGATGAACCGGATATGGACAGTTCCAATAAGATTTCATTCTTGAACGAAAATGCATTTTTTGATTTATTTCATCTATTCCATGACCGGAACAAGGGGGGATACCAAGATTTTGAATCAGAAGAGAGATTTCAAGAAATGGCAGATCTATTCACTCTATCAATAACCGAGCGGGGTTTGGTGTATCATAAGGGATTTGCCTTGTCTATCGATTCCTACGGATTGGATCAAAAAAAATTATTGAATGAGGTATTCAACTCCAGGGATGAATCGAAAAAGAAATCTTTATGGGTTCTACCTCCTATTTTTTATGAAGAGAATGAATCTTTTTATCGAAGGATCAGAAAAAAATCGGTCCGGATCTCCGATTTGGAAGATCCAAAACCAAAAATAGTGGTATTTGCTAACAACAACATAATGGAGGCGGTCAATCAATATAGATTGATCCGAAATCTGATTCAAATCCAATATAGCACCTATGGGTACATAAGAAATATATCGAATCGATTCTTTTTAATGAATCGATCCGATCGCAACTTCGAATATGGAATTCAAAGGCATCAAATAGGAAATGATACTCTGAATCATCTAACTATAATAAAATATACGATCAACCAACATTTATCCAATTTGAAAAAGAGTCAGAAGAAGTGGTTCGATCCTCTTATTTCTCGAACCGAGAGATCCATGAATCGGGATCCTAATGCATATAGATACAAATGGTCCAATGGGAGCAAGAATTTCCAAGAACATTTGGAACATTTCGTTTCTGAACAGAAACACCGTTTTCAAGTAATGTTCGATCGATTACGTATTAATCAATATTCGATTGATTGGTCCGAGGTTATCGACAAACAAGATTTGTCTAAGTCACTTCGTTTCTTTTTGTCCAAGTCACTTCTCTTTTTGTCCAAGTCACTTCTCTTTTTGTCTAAGTCACTTCCTTTTTTCTTTGTGAGTATCGGGAATATCTCCATTCATAGGTCCGAGATCCACATCTATGAATTGAAAGGTCTGAATGATCAACTCTGCAATCAGTTGTTAGAATCAATAGGTGTTCAAATCGTTT